GTAGGATACTCCAAATTCGGGGGTCAAAAAGTTTCATAAAGCGTTCTTGATGGAAAAAAATGTGAGTGAAAGATCCCACTGAATTGAATTTGATCCATGAATCTAAGAAATAGTGAGAATTCTTGATCTCTCTCAATATCTCTCTCAATTCGACGATCCAGGATTTGAATTGATGTCTCTTCATTGATATTTAGACCTCCTCCGGCTAAGATTTTAAACTGTGGAATTTGTTTATTTACAATATTGGAATTTGTTTATTTACAATATATGATGTGTGAATTTGTTTATTTACAATGTTTATTTACAATATATGATGTGTGAATTTGTTTATTTACAATATTGGAATTTGTTTATTTACAATGTTTATTTACAATATATGATGTGTGAATTTGTTTATTTACAATGTTTATTTACAATATATGATGTGTGAATTTGTTTATTTACAATGTTTATTTACAATATATGATGTGTGAATTTGTTTATTTACAATGTTTATTTACAATATATGATGTGTGAATTTGTTTATTTACAATACAATATATGATGTGTGAATTTGTTTATTTACAATGTTTATTTACAATATATGATGTGTGAATTTGTTTATTTACAATATTGGAATTTGTTTATTTACAATACAATATATGATGTGTGAATTTGTTTATTTACAATATTGGAATTTGTTTATTTACAATACAATATATGATGTGTGAATTTGTTTATTTACAATATATGATGTGTTAAGTTAAGCATCCATGGCTGAATGGTTAAAGCGCCCAACTCATAATTGGTAAATTCGTAGGTTCAATTCCTGCTGGATGCACGCCAATGGGAACGTTTAATAAGTCTATTGGAATTGGCTCTGTATCAATGGAATCTCATCATCCATCCATAACGAATTGGTATGGTATATTCATACCATAACATATGAACAGTAAGAACTAGAATTCTTATCGATACTGGAACTCATAGGGAAGAAAATGGATTTATGGATGGAATCAAATATGCAGTATTTACAGAAAAAAGTATTCGGTTATTGGGGAACAATCAATATACTTCTAATGTCGAATCAGGATCAACTAGGACAGAAATAAAGCATTGGGTCGAACTCTTCTTTGGTGTCAAGGTAATAGCTATGAATAGTCATCGACTCCCGGGAAAGGGTAGAAGAAGGGGACCTATTATGGGACATACAATGCATTACAGACGTATGATCATTACGCTTGAATCGGGTTATTCTATTCCACCTCTTATAGAGAAAAGAACTTAAAGCAAAATACTTAATAACACGGCGATACATTTATACAAAACTTCTACCCCGAGCACACGCAATGGAGCCGTAAACAGTCAAGTGAAATCCAATCCACGAAATAATTTGATCTATGGACAGCATCGTTGTAGTAAAGGTCGTAATGCCAGAGGAATCATTACCGCACGGCATAGAGGGGGAGGTCATAAGCGTCTATACCGTAAAATCGATTTTCGACGGAATGAAAAAGACATATCTGGTAGAATCGTAACCATAGAATACGACCCTAATCGAAATGCATACATTTGTCTCATACACTATGGGGATGGTGAGAAGAGATATATTTTACATCCCAGAGGGGCTATAATTGGAGATACCATTGTTTCTGGTACAGAAGTTCCTATATCAATGGGAAATGCCCTACCTTTGAGTGCGGTTTGAACTATTGATTTACGTAATTGGAAGTAACCAATTAGGTTTACGACGAAACCTAGAAATCGATCACTGATCCAATTTGAGCACCTCTACGGGATAGACCTCAACAGAAAACTGTTGAGTAACGGCAGCAAGTGATTGAGTTCAGTAGTTCATCATAGAAAATTATTGACTCTAGATATATGGTAATATGGAGAAGACAAAATTGTTTGAAGCACGCACAGAACCGGAAGCGCCCCTTGTTTCAAAGAGAGGAGGACGGGTTATTCACATTTAATTTGATGGTCAGAGGCGAATTGAAAGCTAAGCAGTGGTAATTAAGATACCCCCGGGGAAAAAGAGAGATGTCTCCTACGTTACCCATAATATGTGGAAGTATCGACGTAATTTCATAGAGTCATTCGGTCTGAATGCTACATGAAGAACATAAGCCAGATGACGGAACGGGGAGACCTAGGATGTAGAAGATCATAACATGAGTGATTCAGCAGATTTGGATTCCTATATATCCACTCATGTGGTACTTCATCATACGATTTATATAAGATCCATCTGTCTAGATATCATCATATACATCTAGAAAGCCGTATGCTTTGGAAGAAGCTTGTACAGTTTGGGAAGGGGTTTTTATTGATAAAAAAGAAGAATCCACTTCAACCGATATGCCCTTAGGCACGGCCATACATAACATAGAAATTACACTTGGAAAGGGTGGACAATTAGCTAGAGCAGCAGGTGCTGTAGCGAAACTGATAGCAAAAGAAGGTAAATCGGCCACATTAAGATTACCATCTGGGGAGGTCCGTTTGATATCCAAAAACTGCTTAGCAACAGTCGGACAAGTGGGTAATGTTGGGGTGAACCAAAAAAGTTTGGGTAGAGCCGGATCTAAGTGTTGGCTAGGTAAGCGTCCTGTAGTAAGAGGAGTAGTTATGAACCCTGTAGACCATCCCCATGGGGGCGGTGAGGGGAGAGCCCCAATTGGTAGAAAAAAACCCACAACCCCTTGGGGTTATCCTGCGCTTGGAAGAAGAAGTAGGAAAAGGAAAAAATATAGTGATAGTTTTATTCTTCGTCGCCGTAAATAGGAATATTGAAAATAGAATTTTTTTTTATTTGAAAAAAATGTAATGGGCGAACGACGGGAATTGAACCCGCGCATGGTGGATTCACAATCCACTGCCTTGATCCACTTGGCTACATCCGCCCCTTTTCTAGCTAAAGGATTTTCTCTTTTTTCCATTCATCATTATTGTATTTATTCTGACCTCCATACTTAACTTAGATCGAGATATTGGACATAGAATGCCAATCTTTAAAATAAAAAATGTAAAAAAAAAGGAGTAATACACTGTGACATGACACGTTCACTAAAAAAAAACCCTTTTGTAGCTAATCATTTATCGGCAAAAATTGAAAAACTCAACACGAGGGAAGAGAAAGAAATAATAGTAACTTGGTCTCGGGCATCTACCATTATACCCACAATGATTGGCCATACAATCGCTATTCATAATGGAAAGGAACATTTACCTATTTATATAACGGATCGTATGGTGGGTCACAAATTGGGAGAATTTGCACCTACTCTGTCTTTTACGAGACACGCAAACGCAAGAAACGATAATAAATCTCGTCGTTAAGTTCATTTCTTATACTTTATATACTTATGTATTTGTATTTAATATACATATATACAATCTAAATATCTAAATATGTTATACAATATAAATAAATATGTATGCTATACGCAAAAAAAAAGAAGTGCTTAACATT